TTTATTTATTTATATGTAAAAATTTTAAAAACGGTATAGTAAAAAATAAAATTATAAATATTTATTATGTATATATATATATATATTAAATATTTAATATATTAATATATTTATAATTCAATAACTTAATAGTAAAAGAATTAATATTATAATATTAATATATACATTATTTTAATGAATTAATATTGTTTAATCATGAATTTAATTTTTAAAATTAATATTATAAAGAAGAAAAAAAAGAAATTATTAAAAATTTAATAATTTATATTAAATATTTTAATATAAAAAAAAAAAAAAAAAAATCTATTTGTAGGAATAAATATATAAATAAATTTTTATAGTTTAAGAAATTTATTATAAATTTATTTTACATATAAATTTTGGTAAAATTTATTTTATTTAAATAATAAAATTTTATTTATTGTAGTAATTTATATTAAAAAATTAAGTAATTAAGATTTAGTAATATAAAAATTAATAACAAATTTTGTGCCAGCAGTTGCGGTTATACAAAAATTAAAATAAATTTTTTTGGTAATTAATAAATATATATATATATATATAAAAAAATTTATATTAAAAATTAAATTATTAAGTGAAATTTTAATTTAATAAAAAATTAACTAATATTATATGATTTAATAAATTTTATAAAAAACTAGGATTAGATACCCTATTATAAAAATTTAAATTTAATAATACTAAAATATTAAATAATTATTTATTGAAACTTAAATAATTTGGCGGTATTTTAGTTCATTTAGAGGAATCTGTTTAATAATTGATAATCCACGAATAAATTTACTTAATTTAAAATTTTATATATCGTTGTTAAAAAAATATTTTTTAATAAAAATAATATTTAAAAATTTATATAATAAATTAAATCAGATCAAGATGTAGATTATAATTAAGAATATAATGGATTACAATAAAATAATTTAAATGAATATATATTTGTAAAAATAGATTGAAGGTGGATTTAACTGTAATTTTATTTAATTTAATAAAATGATTTTTAATTAAAATATGTACATATTGCCCGTCGCTTTCATATTTTAAATTGAAATAAGTCGTAACAAAGTAGAGGTACTGGAAAGTGTTTCTAGAAAGAACAAATTAGAGCTTGATAAAGTATTTCATTTACATTGAAAAGATATTATTTTTATAATTAATTTGAGGGGTAAAATTAATAAAATAAAATAATAATAAAAAAATTTTTAAATAAAATATTTTAATGGGGGTTAAAGTATATTAAAAAGAAATAATTATTAATTTTATAGTGAATTAAGTATTGTGGAAGAAATTTGAAATAATTTAAAATAAAAATTAATTTAAAAGTAGATTTTATTTTTCGTATCTTGGGTATCAGAGTTTATTAATAAAATTATTTAATAAAATAATTCTCGAATTTAAAAGAGATAATTAATTAAAAAATTTATTGTAGCAAAAATATTTTTAATAATTAATTTGAAATGAGATGTTAATCGTTTTTAAATATATCTAGTTTTTATAGAAAAAAATTTAATTTTAAATTTAAAGAATAATTAAATTTATTCATAAATTTAATTATTCTTTAAATTTTATATATTAAGGGATAAGCTTTAATTTAAATTTGTATAAATTAAATATAATAATTTAAAATTTTTATAATTTATATTGTTAATAAAATTTAATTTATTATAAATAATTTTATTTTTAATAAAATTTAATTTAAATTTACTTTTTTATATAAGAATAATTTTTAATAATTAAAAATTAATTATAATGATAAAATTAGTATATAATATTATTTATTTTAGTAAATATAGTGAATAAGATTTATTTATATTAAAAATTAAGTTTAAGGAATTCGGCAAAAATTTATGTTCACTTGTTTATCAAAAACATGTCTTTTTGTAAATAATTTAAAGTCTAATCTGCCCACTGATTTATTAAAGGGCTGCAGTATATTGACTGTACAAAGGTAGCATAATCATTAGTCATTTAATTGATGACTTGTATGAAGGATTGGATGAAATATAAACTGTCTTAAATTTATAATTAGAATTTAATTTTTTAATTAAAAAGTTAAAATAAATTAAAAAGACGAGAAGACCCTATAGAGTTTCATAATTATTTTAATTAAGATTATTTATAAATTTAAATTATTTTATATATTAAAATTAATTTAATTATTTTATTGGGGTGATAAAAAAATAAAATAAACTTTTTTTAAAGTTTTACATAGATAAGTGATTAAATGATCCATTATTAATGATTATAAGAATAAATTACCTTAGGGATAACAGCGTAATTTTTTTTTTTAGTACATATAAAAAAAAGAGTTTGCGACCTCGATGTTGGATTAAGATAAAATTTAAATGTAGAAGTTTAAAATTTTGATCTGTTCGATCATTAAAATCTTACATGATCTGAGTTCAAACCGGTGTGAGCCAGGTTGGTTTCTATCTTTTTTAAAATAAAATATTTTAGTACGAAAGGAATAAATATTTAAATTAAATTTAAATATTTTGAATTTTAATAAATTAAAATAAGAGTATGAATTATTTAATTTATATGGTTGATTTAATAAAACTATTTTGGCAGAAAAATGTAGTGGTTTTAGAAGCCATTAATATATAAGTTTAATTATATATATAGTATTGTTAATAAAAGATATATATATAATTTTTTTAGGGTTAATTATTTTAATTTTAGGAGTTTTAATTGGAGTTGCTTTTTTAACTTTATTGGAGCGTAAAGTTTTAGGTTACATTCAAATTCGTAAAGGTCCTAATAAAGTTGGGGTTATAGGAATTTTACAGCCTTTTTCTGATGCTATTAAGTTATTTACTAAAGAACAAACTTACCCTAATTTTTCTAATTATATATCTTATTATTTTTCTCCTGTAATTGCTTTTATTTTGTCCTTGATAATTTGGATAGTAATTCCTTATTACTTTAATTTAATTAGATTTAATTTAGGGTTATTATTTTTTTTATGCTGTACAAGAATAGGGGTTTATACTGTAATGGTAGCTGGTTGATCTTCTAATTCAAATTATGCTTTATTAGGTGGATTGCGAGCAGTTGCTCAAACAATTTCTTATGAAGTAAGATTAGCTTTAATTTTAATATCTAGAATTATTATAATTATAGATTTTAATTTAATAATTTTTTTTTATTTTCAGAAAAATATATGATTTTTATTTATAATATTTCCTTTAGGTCTATGTTGAGTTTCATCTATATTAGCTGAGACTAATCGAACTCCTTTTGATTTTGCTGAAGGGGAGAGAGAATTGGTTTCTGGATTTAATATTGAGTATAGAAGAGGAGGATTTGCTTTAATTTTTTTAGCTGAATATTCAAGAATTTTATTTATAAGATTATTATTTGTAATTATTTATATAGGTGGGTATGTATTAAGTATTTTTTTTTATTTAAAATTATTATTTATTTCTTTTTTATTTATTTGAGTTCGGGGGACTTTACCTCGTTATCGATATGATAAACTTATATATTTAGCTTGAAAAAGATATTTACCTGTTTCGTTAAATTTTTTATTATTATTTTTAGGTTTAAAAATTTTTTTAATTTAATTTATTATTTTTTATTAGTATAAATTAATAGAATTTAATAATTCTTTCTTAAGTTTTCAAAACAAATGCTTGTAACAAGCTCATTAATTAATTAATTAATTGAATAATAAATTATCTCAATAAATATTTATAATAGGGGTAATAATAAAATAAGAAAAATATGTGATTGTTAAGATTTGTCCTGTAATAATATAAGGATCTTCTACAGGTCGTGCTCCAATTCATGTTAGTAAAATGATTATTGTAATTAGTGATCAAAATAAAATTTGATTAATAGGGTAAAATTGAATTCCTTGAATTTTTTTATTAAAAGTAAAAGGTAAAATAATTAAAATTAGGATTGATATAATAAGGGCAATAACTCCTCCTAATTTATTGGGAATTGATCGTAGGATTGCATATGCAAATAGAAAGTATCATTCTGGTTGAATATGAACAGGGGTTACTAAAGGATTAGCTGGGATAAAATTATCTGGGTCTCCTAATAAGTAAGGATTAATTAAAGTAAGTAAAACTAGTAGTATTAATATTAAAATAAATCCAATTAAATCTTTGAATACAAAAAAGGGATGAAAAGGAATTTTATCTAAATTTCTATTAATACCTAAAGGATTATTTGATCCAGTTTGATGTAGAAATAATAAATGAATTATAGTTATTATTAAAATAATAAATGGAAAAAGAAAATGGAAAGTATAAAATCGAGTTAGTGTTGCGTTATCTACTGCGAAACCCCCTCAAATTCAATTAACTAATATAGATCCTAAATATGGGATTGCAGATAAAAGATTAGTAATTACTGTAGCTCCTCAGAAAGATATTTGTCCTCAAGGTAAAACATAACCTATAAAGGCTGTTCCTATAAGAAGAAATAAAATTATTACTCCAATTATTCATGTATATTTTAAGTTGAATGATTCATAATAAATTCCTCGTCCAATGTGAAAATAAATACAGAAGAAGAAAAAAGAAGCTCCATTAGCATGTAATGTTCGAATTAATCATCCATAATTTACATTTCGACAAATGTAATTTACTCTATAAAAAGCTATTTCAATATTAGCGGTATAATATATAGTTAAAAATAAACCTGTTAAGATTTGAATAATTAAGCATAATCCTAATAAAGATCCAAAATTTCATCATGATGAGATGTTAGAGGGGGAAGGTAAGTCAATTAATGAATTATTAATAATTTTAATAATAGGGTGAGTTTTTCGGATGGGTAAATTTTGATTTAACATTGATTTAAATTGATGATCGAATTGGTCCATAAAAAATATTAGTAATTTTTACTACTGCAATTAAAGTAATAAAAAGATAAATAATTAATATTATTATAATTAGGAAGGTTTTATTATTATATATTTTATTTAAATTGATTTTATTATTAATGTTATTTATATTGAAATAAGAATTTAGTAAATCAATTATATCAGAATTGAATGATAAATTTATTCAAGTTAGATTATTTAAAAATATAAATTGTATGGTTAAATTTAAAATAAAAGAGAAAATTAAAATTAATTTTAAATTTATAGAAAATGAAAAAAGTTCATTAGAGGCAATTCTTGACACATAAATAAATAATACTAATAATCCCCCTAAAAATGTTAAAAATAAAATATAAGAAAATCAATAAGTTTTAATAAGTATTCCTGTTAATAAACAAGTTAATATAGTTTGTAGTAAAATTATTAATCCTATTGAAAGAGGGTTTTGTATAAATATTATAAAAAAAGATAAAAATATTATATATAAAGATAATATAATTTTTATGATTTCAAAGAATAGTTTAATAAAAATAATAATTTTGGAGATTATAGATAAAGTAATTCTTTTTCTTTGAAGTTTTTAAAAAATTATTTTTAACTTTGATTTACAAGACCAATATTTTTTTTTAAACTATAAAAACTAATGATAAATATATTAATTGTTTTTATTATAATATTTATAATTGGTAATTTAATTTTTGTGTCTAGACATAAGCATTTATTAATTGTTTTATTAAGATTAGAATATTTAGTATTAAGTATTTTTTTTTTTTTATTAATTTTATTGGTTTATATTGAATATGAAATATATTTATTAATATTATTTTTAGTTTTTTCTGTTTGTGAGGGGGCTTTAGGTCTATCTATTTTAGTATCTATAATTCGGACTCATGGTAATGATTATTTTCAAAGTTTTAGAATTTTATAATTTATAATAAATATGATAAAATTTTTATTTATAATAATTTTTTTAATTCCTTTATGTTTTATAAAAAATATATTTTGAATGGTTCAAATAGTGTTATTATTAATAATATTTTTATTTATAAATAAAAATATAATAATAATAAATTTTTTTGACTTGGGTTATATAATATTTTGTGATTACCTATCTTATGGTTTAATTATTTTAAGAATTTGAATTAGTATTATAATAATTATATCTAGAGAAAATTTATATAAAGAAAATTATTATGTTAATTTTTTTTTATTTAATGTTGTATTTTTATTAATTATGTTATATTTAACTTTTAGAGTATCAAATTTATTTATATTTTATTTATTTTTTGAAGGAAGATTAATTCCTACTTTATTATTAATTGTTGGTTGAGGATATCAACCAGAACGAATTCAAGCTGGCATATATCTATTATTTTACACATTATTTGTTTCTTTACCTATATTAATAGGAATTTTTTTTATTTATGAGGAAATTAATAGAATAATTATATATTTTTTTAAATTTTTTGATTTTAATTATTATATTCTCTATATTTCTATAATTATAGCTTTTTTAGTAAAAATACCTATATATTTTGTTCATTTGTGACTGCCTAAGGCTCATGTTGAAGCTCCTGTTTCAGGGTCTATAATTTTAGCAGGAATTATATTAAAATTAGGAGGTTATGGGTTATTACGTGTGATAATAATATTTCAAGAAATAAATTTAAAATTGAATTATATTTGGGTTACAATTAGTTTAATAGGGGGATTTTATATTAGTTTAAAATGTTTTTGTCAAGTCGATATTAAATCATTAATTGCTTATTCATCAGTTGCTCATATAAGAATTGTTATTTGTGGTATTATAATTATAAATTATTGAGGATTTATAGGGTCATACATTATAATAATTGGTCATGGATTATGTTCTTCAGGAATATTTTGTTTAGCTAATATTATGTATGAGCGTTTACATAGACGAAGTTTATATATTAATAAGGGTATAATAAATTTTATACCTTCTATAAGATTATGATGATTTTTATTAATATCTTCAAATATGGCTGCTCCACCTAGATTAAATTTAATGGGTGAAATTAGATTAATTAATAGATTAATTAGATGATCTTGATTAAGAATAATTATATTAATATTAATTTCTTTTTTTAGAGCTGGTTATAGATTATATTTATATTCTTTTACTCAACATGGAAAATATTATTCTGGTTTATATAGATATTACATAGGGGTATCTCGTGAATATTTAATTTTAATGTTACATTGATTACCTTTAAATATAATAATTTTAAAAATTGATTATAGAATAATATGAATATTTTAAAATTAAATAAATTAAATAATTTAAATAATTTAATAAAAATATTGATTTGTGGTGTCAAAAATATGATAAAATTCATTTTAAATTATTAATAATTTAAAGTATACTATTTGCTTTATTTCTTTTATTTTTTTATTTTTTTTAAGAATAATAATATTTTTTTTTACTTTATATTTTATTATACATAATATAGTTCTTTTTTTAGAATGAGAAATTATTTCTTTAAATTCTATGAGAGTAGTAATGTCTATTTTGTTAGATTGAATATCTTTATTATTTATAATATTTGTGTTATTAATTTCTTCGGTTGTGATTTTTTATAGAAAAAGATATATAAGATCTGAATTGAATTTATCTCGATTTATTATTTTAGTATTATTATTTGTTTTTTCAATAATATTATTAATTATTAGTCCTAATATTATGAGAATTTTATTAGGTTGAGATGGGTTAGGGTTAATTTCTTATTGTTTAGTGATTTATTATCAAAATTTAAAATCTTATAATGCTGGGATATTAACTGCCTTATCTAATCGTATTGGAGATGTTATAATTTTAATAGTAATTTCTTGAATATTAAATTATGGGAGTTGAAATTATATTTATTATTTAGATTTAATGAGAAATGATTTTGAAATGAAAATAATTGGTTCTATAATTATTATAGCAGCTATAACTAAGAGTGCTCAAATTCCATTTAGTTCTTGATTACCTGCAGCTATAGCTGCCCCTACTCCTGTTTCGTCATTAGTCCATTCATCAACTCTAGTGACAGCTGGAGTTTATTTATTAATTCGGTTTAATTCATTATTAATTGATCTGATATTTTTAAAAATTTTATTATTATTGTCAGGATTAACTATATTTATAGCTGGTATTTCAGCTAATTATGAATTTGATTTAAAAAAGATTATTGCATTATCAACTTTAAGTCAATTAGGCTTGATAATGAGAATTTTAAGAATAGGAATAGCTGATTTAGCTTTTTTCCACCTTTTAACTCATGCTATATTTAAAGCTTTATTATTTATATGTGCGGGAGTTATTATTCATATAATAAATGATACTCAAGATATTCGATTTATAGGGGGAATTAGATTTTATATTCCTTTAACTTCTTTATGTATAAATATTTCTAATATAGCTTTATGTGGGATTCCTTTTTTTGCTGGATTTTATTCAAAGGATTTAATTTTAGAAATAGTAAGATTTAGAAATTTAAATTTTGTAATTTATATATTGTATTATTTATCTACTGGATTAACTATATTTTATAGCTTTCGATTAATAATATATTTAATAATTAATGAGTATAATCTAATTAGAGTCTATAATCTATATGATGAGGATTATACTATATTAAAAAGAATATTTGTTTTATTATTTATAAGAGTAATTAGAGGGAGAATGTTAAGATGATTGATTTTTACTTACCCTTATATAATTTATTTACCTTTTAATATAAAATTAATAGTAATTTATGTTAGCTTATTAGGTGGCTTAATAGGATTTTTAGTAAGTAATATAAATATTTATTCTATGAATAAATATCTTATAACTTATAATATAAGAAATTTTTTATGTATAATATGATTTATACCTAGACTAAGAACTTATGGTTTAAATTATATTTTTTTAAATTTAGGTAATAAATTATTGAAAAATATCGATTTAGGTTGAAGCGAATTATATAGAGGATTAGGTATATATAATACTGTAAAAAATTATAGATTAGTTTATATAATTTTTCATAATAATAATTTTAAAATTTATTTATTTAGATTTGTTTTTTGAATATTAATAATTTTATTTATTATGTTAATTAATAGAAATTAATTAATTTAAATAGCTTATAAATAAGAGCATAATATTGAAGATATTAAGGAGATAATTTTATCTTTAAATATTTATAAAAATAAATAATTTTATTATTACAATGAAAATGTAATGTTTTAATTTAAACTATATAAACTAGAAAAGAAATATTAATGGAATTTAACCACTAAAAGTTAAGTTAGCAGCTTAAATTTAAACTTTATATTTCATTTTTAATTGGAATTATTATTCAATTTTATCATTAACAGTGATATACCTCTTTTTGGTTTCAATTAATATAATTAAATAAGGAGTAATTAAAACTCTATCTTTTAAGTCGAAATTAAATGCATAAATTGCTTCTTATTTAAGTGGAGGTCATAAGATAAATTGAAAAATTCAATATTAATTGACTGCAAATCAAATGTTTTAAATAAACTATAATCCTTATTTTAAATATAATTTTAATTTGTTCAATTTAATATATTTTGATTTCATTCATGATAAAGACCTAATAATAAAATAATAATAAAAAAAAATCTAATCTCAATTCAAATTTTAAAATTTACTAATTTAAAAAGAGGGATAATAGGGAAAATTAAAGCAATTTCTACATCAAAAATTAGGAAAATTACAGTGATTAAAAAAAAATGTAAGGAGAATGGAATTCGAGCATTTGATTTAGGATCAAATCCACATTCAAATGGTGAACATTTTTCTCGATCTAAAAATGATTTTTTTGATAAGATAACTGACATAAATATTATAATATTTGAAATAATTATTATTAAAATTAGAATATATGTTATTAAAATGATTATTTATATTAAAATTTTTAAACTTTTTGATTGGAAGTCAAATATACTAAATATATTATATAAATAAATTAATTTCCTCATCAATAAATAGAAATATAAAGGAATAATCAAACTACATCTACAAAATGTCAATATCATGCTGCTGCTTCAAATCCAAAATGATGATTTTTTGAAAAATGATTATTAATATGTCGGATTAAGCAGATTAGTAAAAATAAAGTTCCAATAATTACATGAATACCATGGAATCCTGTTGCTATAAAAAATGTTGAACCATAAATTCTATCTGCAATAGTAAATGATGCTTCAATATATTCATAAGCTTGTAGAATAGTAAAATAAATTCCTAATGAAATAGTAATGAATAGACCTTGTGTAATTTGAGAGTTATTATTTTCTATTAAGGCATGATGAGCTCAAGTAACAGAAATTCCAGATCTAATTAAAATAATAGTATTAAGTAAAGGAATTTGAAATGGGTTGAATGGGGTAATTCTTATAGGGGGTCATGTGGATCCAATTTCAATGTTGGGTGATAAACTTCTATGGAAAAATGCTCAAAAAAAAGATAAAAAAAAAAAGATTTCTGAAACAATAAATAAAATTATTCCTCAATGAAGACCTTTTGTTACTATAATAGTATGCTTACCTTGGTAAGTTCCTTCTCGACAAACGTCACGTCATCATTGAAATATAGTTAAAATTACAATTAAGTATCCAAGGATTAATAAATTTAAATTGAAATTATGGAATCATTTTACTATTCCTGTTACTAAGGTTAAAACTCCAATAGCTCCTGTTAAGGGTCATGGTCTATAATCTACTAAGTGAAATGGATGATTATGGGTTATTTTCATTAATTAACTTCTCTAGAATAAAGAGTTCTTAAAATTGCAATTACATATGATTGAATAATAGCAACTGCTGATTCTAAAATTAATAATATAATTTGAATAATAATTAAGATTAAAATAAGATAAGAAGGTATAAGGGGACCTGTTCCTCTTAAAAGTGTTATTAATAAATGTCCTGCAATTATATTAGCAGTTAGTCGAACTGCTAGAGTACCTGGTCGAATTAAGTTTCTAATAGTTTCAATTAATACTATAAATGGCATTAATACTGAGGGTGTTCCTTGAGGGATTATATGAATAAATATATGTTGGGAATTATTAATTCATCCATAAATTATAAATCTTAATCATAAAGGTAGTGAAATTGAAAGAGATAAAGTTAAATGACTTGTTCTAGTAAAAATATATGGAAATAATCCTAAAAAATTATTAAATAATACAAAAGAAAAAAGAGAAATAAAAATAAATGTTGATCCTTGAAAATAATTATTTTTTAATAAAGTTTTAAATTCTTTGTGTAATTTTATTAAGATAAAATTTCAAAAAAAATAATGTCGATTAGGGATTAGTCAAAAAGAATAAGGAATAAACATAATTCCTAGAAAAGTTCTTAATCAATTCAAAGATAGGTTAAAAATATTAGTTGAAGGGTCAAAAATTGAAAATAAATTACTTATCATTTTCAAGTTAAATTTTTATTATTTAATTTATTTAAATTATTAATATTTTTTTTATTAAAATTATAAATGTAATAATTTATAATATTAAATATTAAAAAAATTAATAAAAAAAAAATAAAAGAAATTAATCAATTAATTGGTATTATTTGAGGGATAAAAGAATATTACTTTTATAATAATTTAAATTTGACATATTTATGTTATATTTTTAACTAATTCTTTATTCATTAGAAGTAAATGCTAATTTACTATAAAATGGTTTAAGAGACCAGTACTTGCTTTCAGTCATCTAATGAAGAATAATTATTAATTCAATTAATAAAGTTTTTAATAGAGATTCTTTCAATTACAATAGGTATAAAACTATGATTAGCTCCGCAAATTTCTGAGCATTGACCATAAAATAGTCCTGGTCGATTAATAAAAAAATTAGTTTGGTTTAGACGACCTGGATTAGCATCAATTTTAATACCTAAAGATGGAATAGTTCATGAGTGAATTACATCAGTGGCTGTCACTAAAATTCGAATTTGATTATTAAAAGGTAAAATAATACGATTATCAACATCTAATAAACGAAAATTATTTTCTGTTAAATCATTAGTTGGGATTATGTATGAATCAAATTCAATATTATTAAAATCTGAATATTCGTATCTTCAATATCATTGATGACCAATAGATTTTAATGTAATTAAAGGATTATTTAGTTCATCTAATAAATAAAGTAATCGTAGTGATGGTAAGGCAATGAAAATTAAAGTAATTGCTGGTAAAATTGTTCAAATTAATTCAATTATTTGTCCTTCTAATAAAAATCGGTTGACAAATTTATTAAATAATAAATTTGTTATAAGATATCCTACTAAAATAGTAATTATAATTAAAATAATTAAAGTATGATCATGAAAAAAAATAATTTGTTCTATTAATGGAGAATTTCCATTTTGAAGATTAAAGTTAGATCAAGTTGCCATTTCTAAAAAAAGGATAATCCTTTATAAATGGGGTTTAAATCCATTACATATAATCTGCCATATTAGAAATTACTTAAAATAGGTAATTCATTATAAGAATGTTCAGCTGGAGGAAGATTTTGATATCATTCGATTGATGATGATAAATTTAAAGAAAATAAAATAATTCGTTGATTAATTATTGATTCTCAAATAATAATTAATATAAATATTACTGCTAATAAGGAGATATATGAGCCTAGAGATGAAATAATATTTCAAGAAATATATGCGTCAGGGTAATCTGAATAGCGTCGAGGTATCCCAGCTAATCCAAGAAAGTGTTGAGGGAAGAAAGTTAAATTAACTCCAATAAATATAATAAAAAATTGAATTTTTAATAAATAGGGGTTTAGAGATAAACCTCTGAATAAAGGGTATCAATGAATAAACCCCCCTAAAATAGCAAATACTGCTCCTATAGAAAGAACATAATGAAAGTGGGCTACAACATAATAAGTGTCATGAAGAGTAACATCAATAGATGAATTAGCTAAGATTACTCCAGTTAATCCTCCTACAGTAAATAGAAATACAAATCCTAAACTTCATAAAATAGATGGACTATAATTAATTTGTGTTCCATGAAGAGTTGCTAATCAACTAAAAATTTTAATACCGGTTGGTACAGCAATAATTATTGTTGCTGATGTGAAATAAGCTCGGGTATCAATATCTATTCCTACTGTAAATATATGATGAGCTCAAACAATAAATCCTAATAAACCAATTGCTATTATAGCATAAATTATTCCTAAGCATCCGAAAGTTTCTTTTTTTCCTCTTTCTTGTGAAATAATATGTGAAATTATTCCAAATCCTGGTAAAATAAGAATATAAACTTCTGGATGCCCAAAAAATCAAAATAAATGTTGATATAAAATAGGATCTCCTCCTCCTGCAGGGTCAAAAAATGAAGTATTTAAATTACGATCTGTTAATAATATAGTAATTGCTCCAGCTAAAACTGGTAAAGATAATAATAAAAGGAAAGCTGTAATACCTACTGCTCATACAAAGAGAGGTATTTGATCAAATGCTATATTATTAAGTCGTATATTAATAATAGTTGTAATAAAATTAATGGCTCCTAAAATTGAAGAAATTCCTGCTAAGTGTAAAGAAAAAATAGCTAAATCTACTGAACTTCCTCTATGGGCAATATTTGATGAAAGTGGGGGGTAAACTGTTCATCCAGTTCCTGCTCCATTTTCTACGATTCTTCTAGAGATAAGTAAAGTTAAAGATGGGGGTAAAAGTCAAAAACTTATATTATTTATTCGTGGGAATGCTATATCTGGGGCTCCTAATATAAGAGGTACTAATCAATTACCAAATCCTCCAATTATAATAGGTATAACTATAAAAAAAATTATAATAAAGGCATGAGCTGTAACAATAGTATTATAAATTTGATCATCACCAATTAAAGAACCTGGATTCCCTAATTCTGCTCGAATTAATAAACTTAAGGAAGTTCCAACTATACCCGCTCAAATACCAAAAATAAAATATAATGTTCCAATATCTTTATGATTTGTTGAATAAAGTCATTTTCGCAAGTAATAAAATGGCTGAGTTTAAAGCGATAAATTGTAAATTTATTAACGAGATATTTCTCTTTTATTATATACATATATATATATATATATATATATATATATATATATATATTAGTCTTATAGTCAAAAATGATATAAAATTGCAAATTTTAAGGAATATTTAATAAATATTAAGGCTTAAAGAATAATACTTTATAAATAATTTTGAAGATTATTAGTTTAATTTAACTTAAAACCTTAATAAAAAAAAAAAGTTCTTAAAATAATACCTCCTATTGAGATAAAAGATAAAATATTAATTATGATAAAATAATTATTTTTAATATAAATTTTAAATCATTTTATTTTTAAATAATTAAATATAAAAGAAAAATAAATAATTCGGGTATAGAAAAATAGTATAATTAATCTTATTATAATAAAAATTATTGTTATAAAATAAAATTTATTTTCAATTAAAAAGTTAATAATAATTCATTTAGGGAAAAATCCAATAAAGGGGGGTAATCCACCTAAGGATAAAAAATTAATTAATAAATTAATTTTAATTATTGAATTTATATTATTAATAAAAAGTTGATTAATAAAAAATATATTTAAAGAATAAAATAAAAAACATATACCTCTAATTAAAAATGAATATATTAAGAAATAAAATAATCATAAATTTTCTCTAATTGAAATTGAAATTAATATTCATCCTAAATTATTAATAGAGGAAAAAGCTAATAATTTTCGTAGAGAAGTTTGATTTAGTCCTCCAATAGCTCCAACAATAATATTTATAATAGAAATAATAATTAAAAAATTATAATTTATATAATAAGATAGTAAAATTATGGGGGTAATTTTTTGTCAGGTTATTAGAATAAAATTATTAAATCATGATAGTCCTTCAATAATATTAGGGAATCAAAAATGAAAGGGGGTAGAACCTATTTTTATTAGTATTGAGGAATTAATTATAATAGAAATAAATAAATTAACTTCGAAATGTTTTATAAAAAACATATTTAATAAAATTGAGAATAAAAAATTAATAGATGCAATAGATTGAGTTAAAAAATACTTTAATGAAGCTTCTGAAGTTAATAAATTATTAGAGTTAGAAATTAAAGGAATAAATCTTAATAAATTAATTTCTAACCCAATTCAACATCCTAATCAGGAATTGGATGAAATTGAAATTAAAGAACTAAATAATAAAATAAAAAAAAAAAATAATTTATTAGAATTATAAAAGAAAGAAATTTAAAATAAGAAATATATTATTTCTTTAAGAAAAATTTAAAAATTTTCTTTAATTATATTTTAGTGTAAGAGGCACAGTAATTTTTGATATTATTGGATATAGTTTGATTCTATAAAATATAATAAAGGTAAAATAATTACTTAATTTACTCTATCAGAGTAATCCTTTAATCAGGCACTTTATTTTTTTAAAAAAAAGGGGTTTCCTTTATATTTGGGGTATGAACCCAAAAGCTTATTTTAGCTTATTTTTAA